GCTCGCGTAGCATAATTTAAAGCATGACACTGAAGATGTTAAGATGGACCCTAGAAAGTTCCGCAGGCACAAAAGTTTAGTCCTAACTTTATTATCAACTTTAGCAGTGCTTACACATGCAAGTATCCGCCGCCCTGTGAGGATGCCCTCAGATGCCATTTAGGCACCAGGAGCTGACATCAGGCACACGAATATTAAGCCCAAGACGTCTTGTTTAGGCCACACCCCCAAGGGAAATCTGCAGTGATTAACATTAAGCCATGAGTGAAAACTCGACTTAGCTAAAGCTATTAGGGCCGGTAAACCTCGTGCCAGCTACCGCGGTTATACGAGGGGCTCAAGTTGATAACAAACGGCACAAAAGGTGGTTACATAAAACGTAAAACTAAGGCTAAACGCTTTCAAAGCTGTTATACGCTCTCGAAAGTATGAAAATCAATTACGAAAGTAGCCTTACAAAATTCGAACCCACGAAAGCTAAGAAACAAACTGGGATTAGATACCCCACTATGCTTAGCCCTAAAATTTGATTTAAAACATATTATTATATCTTCTGCCTGGCAACTACGAACACTAGTTTAAAAACCAAGGGACTTGGCGGTGCTTAAAATCCACCTAGAGGAGCCTGTTCTAGAACCGAAAATCCCCGTTAAACCTCACCCCCTCTTGTTAAACCCGTCTATATACCACCGTCGTAAGCTCGCCCTCTAAGGGACCAGTAGCAGGCAAAACCGGCACAGCCCCAAACGTCAGGTCGAGGTGTAGCGCATGAGGGGGGAAGAAATGGGCTACATTCCCTAGTTTTTAGCGAATACGAATGGCATATTGAAATATTTGCCTGAAGGAGGATTTAGCAGTAAGCAGGAAATAGAGCGTCCTGCTGAAACTGGCCCTTAAGCATGCACACACCGCCCGTCAATCTCCCCAAAAACATTGAATCAACTATAAATAAACAACTAAGACAATACCTGGAGGGGAGAAAAGTCGTAACATGGTAAGTGTACCGGAAGGTGTACTTGGAACAACCAGAGCATAACTAAAACTAGAATAGTATCTCTTTTACACTGAGAAGTCATTCGTGCAAATCGAATTGCCCTGATACCAGTTAGCTAGCCCAAAAACTAAAATTCAACAAAACCCATTAATAACCCATAATGCACCCCATCACCTAAAATTAAACCATTTTTCCCCCAAGTACGGGAGACGAAAAAGGATACCCCTGGAGCTATAGAAAAAGTACCGCAAGGGAAAGCTGAAAGAGAAATGAAATAAACCAATAAAGTAAAGAAAAGCAGAGACTAGTCCTCGTACCTTTTGCATCATGATTTAGCAAGTTAAATTAAGCAAAGAGCCCTTTAGTTTAATACCCCGAAACTGAGTGAGCTACTCCAAGACAGCCTGTAGACAGGGCAAACCCGTCTCTGTGGCAAAAGAGTGGGAAGATCTTCGAGTAGTGGCGACAAACCTACCGAACTCAGTTATAGCTGGTTGCTTGAGAATTGAATATGAGTTCAGCCTCTCAGCTTCTTAATTCATCTAATATTAAATACAAAGAAAAATAGAAACTAAGAGAGTTAGTCAAAGGAGGTACAGCCCCTTTGAAATAGACACAACTTTAATAGGAGGGTAAGGATCATACTAATTAAAGGAATATGTTCTACGTGGGCTTTAAAGCAGCCATCCCCTTACAAAAGCGTAACAGCTCAAACAGCAACCCACCAAATCCCCAAATTAAGATAACACCATCCAAACCCCCTAGCACTATCAAGCCATCCCATAAACATGGAAGAGACCATGCTAATATGAGTAATAAGAGAAGCACCCCTCTCTCCAACGTACATGTGTAAGTTGGTACAACAACCAACCAACTATTAACGACCACAACCTCAAAGAGCGAAATGAAGCAAACACAGAAAACTAGAAAAGCCTTCAACTTAAAATCGTTAACCCAACACAGGCGTACAATTCAAAGGAAAGACTAAAAGGATAAGAAGGAACTCGGCAAAACTATAGCCTCGCCTGTTTACCAAAAACATCGCCTCTTGACTATTATATAAGAGGTCCTGCCTGCCCAATGACAACACGTTGAATGGCCGCGGTATCTTAACCGTGCGAAGGTAGCGCAATCACTTGTCTTTTAAATGAAGACCTGTATGAATGGCAAGACGAGGGCTTAACTGTCTCCTTTTCCCAGTCAATGAAATTGATCTCCCCGTGCAGAAGCGGGGATAACAACATAAGACGAGAAGACCCTGTGGAGCTTTAGACAAAAACCGCTCATGTTAAATACCATCAAATAAGAAAAGTAAAATAATGATTTCCGTTTCATGTCTTCGGTTGGGGCGACCTTGGGGAAATACAAAACCCCCATATGGAAGGAAGCACTCACCCCCCCTAATCATCCGCTTCCAAAAGCTAGAGAATACAACTCTAACTAACAGAATTTCTGACCTTCCTTGACCCGGCTAATGCCGATCAATGAACCAAGTTACCCCAGGGATAACAGCGCAATCCCCTTATAGAGCCCGTATCAGCAAGGGGGTTTACGACCTCGATGTTGGATCAGGACATCCTAATGGTGCAACCGCTATTAAAGGTTCGTTTGTTCAACGATTAAAGTCCTACGTGATCTGAGTTCAGACCGGAGCAATCCAGGTCAGTTTCTACCTATGATGCTGTCTCTTTTAGTACGAAAGGACCAAAGAGAAGGGGTCCATTCCACAGGCACACCTCATCCCTAATTTATGAATTAAACTAAACTAAACAAAGGGAAGCAAAACACCACTTTAGATAATAGTAAGTTATGATGGCAGAACCCGGAATTGCAAAAGACCTAAGCTCTTCGAATAGGGGTTCAAATCCCCTTCCTAACTATGATTTCAAGCATTATAATCTACATTATTAACCCCCTAGCCTTAATCGTACCCGTACTGCTAGCCGTCGCCTTCCTAACCCTACTTGAGCGAAAAGTCCTAGGGTACATACAACTACGAAAAGGCCCAAACATTGTCGGACCATACGGCCTACTTCAACCTATCGCCGACGGTGTTAAACTTTTTATTAAAGAACCAATTATACCCCTAACATCTACTCCAGTACTATTTATCCTCACCCCAATAATAGCCCTTACACTAGCACTATCCCTATGAATACCCATACCCCTCCCATTCCCCATCACTGAATTAAACCTTGGGATCCTTTTCATCATAGCACTATCCAGTCTAGCAGTATACTCAATCCTAGGCTCAGGATGAGCATCAAATTCAAAATATGCCCTAATCGGCGCCCTACGGGCAGTAGCACAGACTGTTTCCTATGAAGTTAGCCTAGGACTCATCCTCCTTAACGTGGTAATTTTTACCGGGGGCTATACCCTTCAAACTTTCAGTGTAACTCAAGAAGGCATCTGACTAATTCTACCAGCCTGACCTTTAGCAGCAATATGATTCGTCTCCACCCTAGCGGAGACAAACCGTGCCCCCTTTGACCTGGCAGAGGGAGAGTCAGAGCTTGTATCAGGATTCAACGTAGAATACTCCGGTGGGCCCTTTGCCCTGTTCTTCCTAGCCGAATATGCAAACATTTTACTCATAAATACCCTATCAACTGTCCTATTCCTTGGAACTTGCCACTACCACCTGATACCCCAATTAACCACTATTAGTCTAATAACAAAAGCAGTACTCATGTCAGTACTATTCTTATGAATTCGAGCATCATACCCGCGATATCGATACGACCAACTAATGCACTTAATCTGAAAAAATTTCCTACCACTAACACTAGCACTAACCATCTGAAACATGGCACTTCCAATTGCATTAGCTGGCCTACCCCCTCAACCATAAAAAGGAGCTGTGCCTGAATAAAGGACCACTTTGATAGAGTGAACAATGAGGGTTAAAGCCCCTCCAACTCCTTAGAAAGATGGGATTCGAACCCAACCTGAGGAGATCAAAACTCCTGGTGCTTCCACTACACCACTTCCTAATAATAACCTAGTAAGGTCAGCTAACAAAAGCTCTTGGGCCCATACCCCAATCATATAGGTTAAAATCCTATCTTTACTAATGGGACCCTACCTAACCGCCATTATACTTATATCACTGGGACTAGGAACAACCATCGTAATATCAAGCCACCACTGGATATTAGCCTGAATAGGCCTTGAAATCAACGCCCTGGCCATAATCCCCCTAATCGCCCAAAAATCCCACCCGCGCCCAGTAGAAGCTGCCACAAAATACTTCCTCACACAAGCCGCTGCTGCCATGACTATCTTATTCGCAGCCATTATAAACACCTGAGCTGCTGGAGAATGATCTACAGACTTCACAATCCAACCATTCCCCATAACAATTCTATCCCTAGGACTAGCAATAAAAATTGGTCTCGCCCCCTTGCACCTCTGAATACCAGAAGTAATACAAGGGATAACCCTCCCAACAGGACTAATCCTGGCCACCTGACAAAAACTAGCACCATTTGCCCTCCTTATTCAAATTACCCAAAACGACTCAAAAATCTTAATAACTTTAGGACTGCTTTCAATCCTAGCCGGAGGATGAGCCGGACTAAACCAAACCCAACTGCGAAAAATCCTAGCCTACTCATCAATTGCCCACATGGGTTGAATATCAATTATCATTAGTTTCTCCCCATCTCTTGCCACCATGACCCTGCTCATATACTTCATTACAACAGCCTCAGCATTCTTACTATTTAATCTAATAAAAGCCACCAACATCGGAGCACTAGCAACCTGCTGATCCAAAGCACCAATCGCCACCACACTAGCACCCCTCCTCATACTATCACTCGGAGGACTCCCCCCTTTATCCGGCTTTATACCGAAACTACTAATTATTACAGAACTAACAAAACAACAATTAGGCATCCTAGCAACATTGGCCGCAATCTCCACGCTGCTCACTATATATTTTTACCTACGTATTGCATATTCACTATCCCTCACACTGTGTCCAAATAACCTCCCCGGAACCACCCCCTGACGATTTATTAATAAGCAACCCACCCTGCCCCTAGCAATCGTTGCCACCTCCTCTATTATCCTTCTACCCCTATCACCCGCCGCCCTTGCACTAACCACATTATAATCCACCCAAAACCCAGAAATTTAGGATAATCACACAGTCCGAGCGCCTTCAAAGCGCTAAGAGGGAGTGAAAACCTCTCATTTTCAGTATAAGACCTACAGGACTTTAACCTATATCTTCTGTATGCAAAACAGACACTTTCATTAAGCTAAGACCTTCCTAGATAGGCAGGCCTCGATCCTACAAAAACTTAGTTAACAGCTAAACGCCCAAACCAGCGAGCATCCATCTACTTTCCCCCGCCTAAACTTTACAGAAATTAGGCGGGGGAAAGCCCCGGCAGGTATTTAGCCTGCTTCTTCAGATTTGCAATCTGACGTACTAGACCTCAAGGCTTGATAAGAAAAGGATTTTAACCTTTATCTATGGGGCTACAATCCACCGCTTAACACTCAGCCATCTTACCTGTGACAATAACACGCTGATTTTTCTCGACAAACCACAAAGACATCGGAACCCTGTATCTTGTATTCGGAGCTTGAGCTGGAATAGTAGGCACAGGTCTTAGCCTACTCATTCGAGCTGAACTAAGCCAACCGGGAGCCCTGCTCGGTGATGATCAAATTTATAATGTTATCGTTACCGCACATGCTTTCGTAATAATTTTCTTCATAGTAATGCCAATTATAATTGGGGGCTTCGGCAACTGACTAATCCCTCTAATAATTTGTGCCCCGGACATGGCCTTCCCACGAATAAATAATATAAGCTTCTGGCTCCTACCACCCTCTTTCCTCCTACTATTAGCCTCCTCAGGAGTTGAAGCCGGCGCAGGGACTGGCTGGACTGTTTACCCGCCTTTAGCAGGCAATCTTGCACATGCAGGAGCATCAGTCGATTTAACAATTTTCTCCCTTCATTTAGCTGGTATCTCCTCAATCCTGGGTGCAATTAATTTTATTACAACCATTATTAATATAAAACCAGCAACTATGTCAATATATCAAATTCCACTATTTGTATGATCCGTCCTAGTTACAGCCGTACTACTTCTCTTATCACTACCAGTCCTAGCCGCCGGAATTACAATACTCCTTACCGATCGAAATCTAAACACGGCCTTCTTTGACCCCGCGGGGGGAGGAGACCCCATCCTTTACCAACACCTTTTCTGATTTTTTGGGCATCCAGAAGTATATATTCTTATTCTCCCAGGCTTCGGAATAATCTCCCACATCGTAGCATACTATGCTGGCAAAAAAGAACCATTTGGTTATATAGGAATGGTGTGAGCCATACTAACTATCGGCCTTCTCGGATTTATTGTATGAGCCCACCACATATTCACAGTCGGAATGGATGTGGACACACGAGCATACTTCACATCTGCCACAATAATTATCGCAATTCCCACCGGAGTAAAAGTATTCAGCTGACTCGCCACCCTACATGGAGGAAGCATTAAATGAGACACACCACTACTTTGAGCCCTAGGGTTTATCTTCCTATTCACAGTGGGGGGACTAACAGGAATCGTACTGTCCAACTCATCCCTTGACATTATTCTTCACGACACATACTACGTAGTAGCCCACTTCCACTACGTATTATCCATGGGAGCAGTTTTCGCAATTATAGCAGGCTTCGTCCACTGATTCCCCCTTTTCACCGGCTACACACTTCACCAAGGATGAACTAAAGTACACTTTGGTGTAATATTCTTCGGAGTAAACCTAACATTCTTCCCACAACACTTCCTAGGATTAGCAGGAATGCCTCGTCGATACTCCGATTACCCAGACGCTTACACACTATGAAATACGGTCTCCTCAATCGGCTCTGTAGTATCACTAGTAGCTGTAATTATGTTTTTATTTATTATCTGAGAAGCATTCGCAACCAAACGAGAGGTCCTATCTGTTGATCTAACCTCAACAAACATTGAATGATTACACGGCTGCCCTCCTCCATACCACACATTTGAAGAACCAGCATTCGTACAAATCCGGCCATATTCACGAGAAAGGAGGGAATCGAACCCCCATGATATGGTTTCAAGCCAAACACATGACCACTATGTTACTTTCTTCATAAGACACTAGTAAAGACACTTACATTGCCTTGTCAAGGCAAAATCGTGGGTTAAAACCCCACGTGTCTTGATTGAATGGCACACCCCTCGCAGCTGGGCTTTCAAGATGCAGCCTCTCCCCTCATACAAGAACTTCTAGAGTTCCACGATCATGCTCTAATAATTGTTTTCTTAATCAGCACTGTTGTCTTATATATTCTCACTGTCATAGTTACAAGTAAATTAACAGACAAACTAATCTTAGACTCTCAAGAAATTGAAATCATCTGAACCATCCTCCCTGCTATCATCCTTATTTTTATTGCCCTACCCTCTCTACGAGTCCTCTACATGATGGATGAACTAAACGACCCGCACATTACAGTCAAAACTATGGGGCACCAATGATACTGAAGCTATGAATATGCAGATTTCCCAAACCTAAACTTTGACTCCTACATAATCCCACCCCAAGACCTAAACCCGGGCCAATTCCGACTAATTGAAGCTGACCATCGAATAGTAGTACCACTAGAATCCCCAGTTCGAGTATTAGTCTCAGCTGATGACGTTCTCCACTCATGAGCCGTACCAGCCCTTGGAGTCAAGATGGATGCAGTGCCTGGACGACTAAATCAAATAACCTTTGTCACCAACCGCCTTGGGGTCTTTTATGGTCAATGCTCTGAAATTTGCGGAGCAAATCATAGCTTTATACCCATCGTAGTAGAGACAGTGCCACTACAACATTTCGAAAACTGAGCTCTTCTAATAATAGAAAACGAAGACTCGCTAAGAAGCTAAATAGGTACTAGCGTTAGCCTTTTAAGCTAAAAATTGGTGACCACCAACCACCCTCAGCGACATGCCCCAACTAGATACAAATCCCTGAATACCCGTCTATGGTATTACCTGATTAATTTTCTTAACACAAATCCCACCAAAAGTAATATCACACCGTAACTACACTAAACCCTTACCACCACTAAAAGCAAAAACCTCAGAAAACTCCTGAAACTGACCATGGCATTAACTTATTTCGACCAGTTCATACTCACCTCTTATCTTGGAGTACCACTCCTTTTAGTAGCAATTACTCTGCCCTGAGTACTGTACCCAAAAGCACTACCAATCATCAAAAGCAACCGATTACTAAATATACAAAACCAATTTATTTTTAAGTTTGTAAAACAACTATTAACACCCCTGCCAGAGCCAGCACATAAGTGAGCCCTAATATTTACCTCATTATTAGTCTTCCTAATAACACTTAACATCCTAGGCCTACTACCATACACCTTCACCCCAACCACACAACTATCCCTAAACTTAGGTCTTGCAATTCCCCTATGATTGACGACAGTAGTTATTGGAATACGTAACCAACCAACCATTACCATCGCCCACTTCCTACCTCTAGGTACCCCCGCATACTTAATTCCCCTCCTAATTATTATCGAAACAGTCAGCCTACTAATCCGACCACTCTCCCTTGGCATCCGACTCACTGCCAACCTTACAGCCGGCCATCTAATAATACAACTAATTGCTACCGCTACCTTAGTTCTTCTCCCACTAATACCAACTGTCGCAATCACAACCTACGTCCTACTCTTCCTTTTATCTTTCCTAGAAATTGCCGTCGCCATAATCCAAGCTTACGTATTCGTCCTCCTACTAAGCCTGTACTTACAAGAAAACACCTAATGACCCATCATCAATCACACCCGTACCACATAGTAGACCCAAGCCCATGGCCCCTAACAGGGGCCACCGCTGCCTTATTTATGGTTCTAGGACTCGCAGTCTGATTCCACTTCAATTCCATACTTCTTCTTGCCTTCGGAGGCACCCTCTTACTACTCACAGTCGTTCAATGATGACGAGATGTAATTCGAGAAGGCACATTCCAAGGCCACCACACCCCTCCAGTACAAAAAGGACTTCGATATGGTATAATCCTATTTATTGCCTCAGAAGTCTTATTCTTCATAGGATTCTTCTGAGCATTCTACCACGCTAGCCTAGCCCCAACACCCGAACTAGGGGGGACATGACCGCCCACAGGTATTGTACCCCTTGACCCATTCGAAGTGCCCCTTCTCAATACAGCCGTACTCTTAGCCTCAGGAGTCACAGTAACTTGAACACACCACAGCATTATAGAAGGAAAACGAAAACAAGCCATCCAATCCCTAACAATAACAATTATTCTAGGCCTATACTTTACGCTCCTTCAAGCCATAGAATACTGCGAAGCCCCTTTCACTATCGCAGACGGGGTCTACGGAACCACATTCTTCGTAGCAACAGGCTTCCACGGACTACATGTTATCATCGGTTCAACATTCCTCGCTGTCTGCCTACTACGACAAATCCGTTACCACCTCACATCAGAACACCACTTTGGGTTTGAAGCAGCTGCTTGATACTGACACTTTGTTGACGTAGTCTGACTTTTCCTTTACGTCTCTATCTACTGATGAGGAACATGCCTTTCTAGTATAAAATAATATGAGTGACTTCCAATCACCTAATCTTGGTTAAAATCCAAGGAAAGACAATGAGCATGATAATAATAATCATCATCAGTACAATTCTATCAATTATCCTAATACTAGTATCCTTCCTCCTTCCGCAAACCAACTCATATTATGAAAAATTAACCCCATATGAATGTGGTTTTGACCCAATTGGCTCCGCTCGACTGCCTTTTTCCATACATTTCTTCCTGGTAGCCATCCTATTCCTTCTCTTCGACCTAGAAATTGCCCTACTACTACCACTACCTTGAGGAAATCAACTAGAATCTCCCCTACTGACATTTACCTGGGCCTCCGCCGTACTTACACTACTGACACTAGGACTGATCTATGAGTGAATACAAGGAGGTCTAGAGTGAGCCCAATAGGCACTTAGTATAAGAAAAACATTTGATTTCGGCTCAAAAACTTGTGGTTAAAGTCCGCAATTGCCTAATGACTCCTGTCCACTTCACCTTCTCATCAACATTTATTCTAGGACTGACTGGCTTTACCCTGCATCGATTCCACCTTCTATCCGCCCTACTATGCTTGGAAGGAATAATGCTGTCACTATTCACAGCAATCTCTTTATGACTTCTTCAAACAAACTTCACCACCCTATCTACAACCCCCATATTTCTTCTGGCACTCTCAGCATGTGAAGCAAGCGCAGGCCTTGCCCTACTAGTAGCAACAGCCCGAACTCACGGAACAAACCGCCTAAAAAGCCTAAACCTCTTACAATGCTAAAAATTCTCATCCCTTCTCTCATACTAATCCCAACCACCTACCTATCCTCCCCCAAATGACTTTGACCAACCACTCTCACCCACAGTTTTCTAATTGCAACCATTAGCCTATCCTGGTTAAAAAATTCTTCAGAAACCGGCTGATCAATACTTAACCAATACATAGCAACGGACCCACTATCAACCCCCCTCCTCGTACTATCATGCTGGTTACTACCACTTATAATTCTAGCCAGCCAAAACCATATAGCCAAAGAACCAATTAATCGACAGCGAGTATTCATCTCCCTCCTAATCTCTCTACAATTCTTCTTAATCTTAGCCTTCAGCGCCACCGAACTCATTATATTTTATGTAATATTCGAAACAACCCTAGTACCGACCCTCATCCTCATTACCCGCTGAGGTAATCAAGCAGAGCGGTTGAATGCCGGCACATACTTTCTATTTTATACATTAGCGGGGTCCTTACCACTCCTAATCGCCCTACTCTCATTACAAAACTCCACAGGAACTCTATCACTACTTATCCTGCAATATTCAAATGCCAATCACCCAGACCTGATCATGAACAAGATCTGATGAGCTGCCTGTCTACTAGCCTTTTTAGTAAAAATGCCACTATATGGACTACACCTGTGACTGCCAAAAGCACATGTTGAGGCCCCCGTGGCCGGCTCTATGGTCCTCGCAGCCGTACTCCTAAAATTAGGGGGATACGGAATAATACGAGTAATAACAATGCTTGAACCAATGACCAAAGAAATAAGCTACCCCTTCATCATCCTAGCAACATGGGGAATCATTATAACCGGCACTATCTGTTTACGACAAACAGACTTAAAATCACTCATTGCCTATTCATCAGTGAGTCACATGGGCTTAGTAGCAGGGGGCATTTTAATTCAAACCCCCCTAGGACTCACAGGCGCCATAATCCTAATAATTGCACATGGACTAACCTCATCCGCACTTTTCTGCTTAGCAAACACCAACTATGAACGCACCCACAGCCGAACAATACTACTTGCACGAGGACTCCAAGCAGTACTACCCCTAATAGCAACCTGATGATTAATTGCCAGCCTAGCCAACCTGGCCCTCCCACCACTACCAAACCTCATGGGAGAATTAGCCATTATAACCTCACTATTCAACTGATCATGATGAACACTAATTTTAACGGGATTAGGCACATTCATTACTGCCGGCTACTCACTGTATATATTCCTGATAACCCAACGAGGGCCACTACCAACACACATTCTTGCATTAGAACCATCTCACACCCGAGAACACCTACTAATGACCCTTCACCTACTTCCCCTGATACTACTCATAGTTAAACCAGAACTAATCTGAAGCTGAACCACATGTAAATATAGTTTAATAAAAACATTAGATTGTGATTCTAAAAATAGGAGTTAAACCCTCCCTGTTCACCGAGAGAGGCTCGATAGCAATGAAGACTGCTAATCTTCACCACCTTGGTTAAACCCCTGGGCTCACTCGAAGCTTCTATAGGATAACAGCTCATCCATTGGTCTTAGGAACCAAAAACTCTTGGTGCAAATCCAAGTAGTAGCTATGCACCTGATCCCAGCCATGATAACCTCTACTTTAATTTTAATCTTCATCTTCCTTTCCAGCCCCATCCTGTCCTCACTAATCCCAAAAACCCATAAACCCAAATGATTCACAATCGAAGCGAAAACAGCAATTATGCTTGCATTCTTTACAAGCCTAATGCCCCTATTTGTATACCTAAACACTGGGCTAGAGACTATTATTACCTCCTGGAACTGAATAACAATAAATACCTTTGAAATTAACATCAGCCTAAAATTTGACACTTACTCAATTATCTTCGTCCCAATCGCCCTATACGTCACCTGATCAATCTTAGAATTTGCATCATGATATATGGACACAGACCCACATATCGATCGCTTCTTTAAATATCTATTAACCTTCCTAATAGCCATGATCGTGCTAGTCACAGCAAACAATATATTCCAACTATTCATTGGGTGAGAGGGAGTAGGAATTATATCTTTTCTCTTAATCGGGTGATGACATGCCCGAGCAGACGCCAATACCGCTGCCCTACAAGCAACCCTGTATAATCGAGTAGGAGACATTGGTCTACTACTTACCATGGTTTGAATAGCTACCAACCTTAATTCATGAGAACTACAACAAGTATTCATAACCTACAAAGACCTAGACCTGACCCTCCCACTATTAGGACTTGTTCTAGCCGCAACCGGCAAATCTGCCCAATTCGGACTTCACCCCTGACTACCAGCGGCGATAGAAGGCCCAACACCAGTCTCTGCCCTACTACATTCAAGCACAATGGTCGTCGCCGGAATCTTCCTATTAATCCGCCTAAACCCCCTAATCGAAAATAACCAGACAATTCTCACAATCTGCCTCTGCTTGGGCGCCCTTACCACCTTTTTTACTGCCACCTGTGCACTTACCCAAAATGATATCAAAAAAATCGTTGCCTACTCCACTTCAAGCCAACTAGGATTAATAATGGTAACTATTGGACTCAACCAGCCACAACTAGCATTCCTACATATCTGTACACACGCCTTCTTCAAAGCAATAATATTCCTCTGCTCAGGGTCAATTATCCACAGCCTAAATGATGAACAAGACATCCGAAAAATGGGGGCAATACACCAACTAACCCCCCTCACATCATCCTGCTTAACTATTGGTTCCCTTGCCCTAACAGGCACACCTTTCCTAGCTGGCTTCTTCTCCAAAGACCTTATCATTGAAGCATTAAACACTTCTTACCTAAACGCCTGAGCCCTAGTCCTAACCCTCCTAGCCACCTCTTTCACGGCAGTTTACTGTCTCCGAATCGTATTCTTCGCCTCCATAGAAAACCCCCGATTCATTACCTTACCGCCCATCAACGAAGACATTACCACACTAACAAACCCAATCAAACGATTAGCTTGAGGAAGCATCATCGCCGGTCTATTAATTACCCTAAATGTATTACCACTAAAAACGCCCATTATAACTATACCCCCTCTACTTAAACTAGCAGCCCTGACAGTGACTATTCTAGGCCTATTGACAGCCCTAGAACTAGCAACAATAATAAAAACCCAAGCACAAGCCCTGCCAAACATTACCATTCACCGCTTCTCTAATATAACAGCTTATTTCCAACCAACAATACACCGTTCCTCTGCCCTACTACTACTCACACTTGGACATACAATTGCAACCCAAACTATTGACATAACATGATTAGAAAAAACAGGACCAAAAGCCCTCTCAACATCAAACATTCCATTAATTTCATCCATCAGCAACATTCAATTAGGTAAAATCAAAACCTACTTGACCCTGTTCATGATATCACTAATCACAGGAACACTTATTCTATTATCCTAAACAGCACGAAGCGCCCCACGACTTAACCCCCGTGTTAACTCCAACACGACAAACAAGGCCAAAAGAAGAGCCCATGTACTAATAAGCAATATTCACCCACCAGAACTATAAACAAAAGAAACTCCCCCCATATCGCCTCGAAATACACTAAAAACCCCGTATTCATCCACCACCCCCCAAGGAGACCCATATCACGCTTCCCAAAAAAAACTAGAAATTAAAACAACCCCAACTACATAGACTAAAACATAGCTCATAACAGAACGATTTCACCAACCCTTAGGATAAGGCTCCGCAGCAAGAGCTGCAGAATAAGCAAAAACAACAAGCATGCCTCCTAAATAAATTAAGAAAAGAATTAAAGACAAAAAAGATCCCCCATGTCCCATTAACATTACACAACCTGCCCCTGAAACCACAACTAAGCCTAGCGCAGCAAAAAAAGGAGAAGGGTTGGAAGCAACTCCCACTAGCCCTAAAATAAACAAAAATAAAATTAAACACATAAAAAATTTCATGGTTCCTACTAGGACTTTAACCCAGACTAATGACTTGAAAAACCACAGTTGTAATTCAACTACAAGAACCTTAATGGCCAGCCTACGAAAAACACACCCCCTTCTTAAGATCGCAAACGACGCTCTTATCGACTTACCCACCCCATCAAACATTTCTGCATGATGAAACTTTGGCTCCCTCCTCGGACTATGCTTAATCGCCCAAATCATTACAGGACTATTTCTTGCTATACACTATACATCAAGTATCGATACCGCATTCACATCAGTAGCCCACATCTGCCGAGACGTAAATTATGGTTGACTTATACGAAACATTCATGCCAACGGCGCCTCATTCTTCTTTATATGTATTTACCTACATATCGGACGAGGCCTATACTACGGCTCATACCTTAACAAAGAAGCCTGAAATATTGGTGTAGTCCTCCTTCTATTAGTAATAGCAACAGCCTTCGTAGGTTATGTTCTCCCGTGAGGACAAATATCCTTCTGAGGGGCAACAGTAATTACCAACCTACTATCAGCAGTTCCATACATTGGTAATATATTAGTTCAATGAATTTGAGGGGGGTTCTCAGTTGACAATGCCACCCTCACCCGTTTCTTCACATTTCACTTTTTACTCCCATTCATTGTAGTAGCAGCATCCCTACTACACTTACTATTTCTACACGAAGTAGGCGCAAACAACCCCCTGGGGTTAAACTCTAACTCAGACAAAATCCCCTTCCACCCGTACTTCACCTACAAAGATCTCCTAGGGTTTGCAATTCTACTTATTGCCCTCACAGCCTTAGCACTATTTTCCCCCAACTTATTAGGAGACCCAGACAACTTCATCCCAGCCAACCCTTTAGTCACACCACCCCATATTAAACCAGAATGATATTTCTTATTCGCTTATGCTATCCTCCGGTCAATCCCAAACAAACTAGGAGGAGTCCTAGCCCTCCTCTCTGCCATCTTAGTACTCTTTGTTGTCCCAACCCTGCATACCTCCAAACTCCGAGGAATAACATTCCGACCCATCTCACAACTACTGTTCTGAACCTTAGTAGCAGACGTAGCCATTCTCACATGAATTGGAGGAATACCTGTAGAAGACCCATACATCATCATTGGACAAATCGCATCATTCCTATACTTTTTCTTATTCCTGATTCTAATACCACTTGCCGGATTACTAGAAAACAAAATACTAGGACTATCTTGCAGTGGTAGCTCAGTGCTTCAGAGCGTCGGTCTTGTAAACCGAACGCCGGAGGTTAAAATCCTCCCCGCTGCTCAGAAAAAGGGGGCTCGAACCCCTGCCCCTGGCTCCCAAAGCCAGAATTCTCCCAACTAAACTACGCTCTGCCACAACATGTACTTAATATTTTTAAATACATGTATGTATTAACACCATACATATATATTAACCATTTTAAATAATGTTCTAGTACATTAATGATTAATCACCTACCCAGGGTTTAACCATTCATATAACAACATTATATGAAGGTATACATAAACCTACACATTATAAATATTAAATGAATATATTTCAAGGACTGGTCGAAATTTAAGACCGAACACAAAACTCATACAGTTAAGTTATACTTTGACTCAACATCCCGTCAAGAATAAAATCTTAATGTAGTAAGAGACCACCAATCGGTCATTTCTTAATGTTAACTGTTATTGATGGTCAGGGACAAGTATTCGTGGGGGTTTCACTTAGTGAACTATTCCTGGCATTTGGTTCCTACTTCAGGTTCATTAATTGATTAATTCCCCACACTTTCATCGACGCTTGCATAAGTTAATGGTGTTAATACATACGACTCGTTACCCAGCAAGCCGGGCGTTCACTCCAGCGGGTAAGGGGTTCTCTTTTTTGGTTTCCTTTCACTTGGCATTTCAGAGTGCGCACGGTTCTAGTTGACAAGGTAGTACATTTCCTTGCGTGCGAGGATATAGTATGCGTTAAAAAGGTCATTTTTTTAAGGTTTTCATAACTGATATCAAGGACATAAGCTATAAAAATTTCTCGAAGATTTCCAAAGAAAAGCCTTATGAATATATCTACTCGAATTTAAAGGAATCTGCGCGTAAACCCCCCTACCCCCCTAAACTCCTAAGATGTCTATTACTCCTGCAAACCCCCCGGAAACAGGAAAACCTCTAGTAGTTTTAAAACGAACTAACAAATGAACACTACTACTACTTTGATTAACAAACGTACTAGAAAACATGTAACACTTTTATCCCCAACAACCCATAAACCCCTGCTAAACATAATGCAAGTGGTTTATGTAATACTGATAATTTACGCATGTTCACAAAATATATAATATTATTAAATTGTAACAACACAACAATACTCACCTTAATTAAACACAATACTATATCACGACCATTTTAAAAACAATTTTTAAAACTTGGCAAGGCCCTGACATGTTATTCTAAATCCCCATAAACCAAGCACTCCTAATTTAACACCAATGTCCCGAGAATCAAATTTATTACACCAACACTAGTAGGCTTTTATTATTCAAAAAACCAACATAATGCAATTTTCACCAAAATCAGTTTTTATAATATTACAAATTTTAA